ATAGATCCTGGGAGACAATTCTGGTTGGTCAATAAAAATAGACTTCCCTGGTATTTCTTTTTTCTTTTTTTTTTGTTTATCCACCCTATCACGAAAAGTCAAATAGGGCAAAGAAACCTTGTATTGATTGTTTTCTAAATGTAAGTTTTCTTCCGCCGCCCGTAGAAAGGGAATAAATAAATCAATCAAATTTCGGGAGGCTTCATGAAGTGCTTCTTTAGGAGTTAAACCTCCATTTGTCCATATTTCTAGGAAAAGGATCTCTTGTTTTTCATTTCCGTTTCCATAAGAATGAATGCTATAATTCGCATTGCGAACAGGCATGAATACAGCATCTATAGGATAACTTATGTCTTGAAAGTGATTAGGTGCTTTTATATTATAATTATATCCGCGATTCCTCTCGATTTGTAATCCAATACACAAATCAATTGATTCTGCTAGGTTAGCTATATGCTGCGTATTATCAACGATTTCTACAGAAGGCGGTAAGAGAATGTCTTGCGCGGTTACATATCCAGGACCTTTGACACAAAGAAGCGCGTCACGAGTTCCATACAGATTACTTCGCAATACAATTTCTTTCAAATTCATTAAAATTTCATGTACTGATTCTTGAATACCTAGTATGGTCGAACATTCATGCGGGATTTTCTCAAATTTTGCGCGCGTAATACATGTTCCTTCGATTTCTCCAAGCAAAGCTCTTCGCATCGCAATGCCTATTGTGTCGGCTTGACCTTTCATAAGTGGAGACAGAACAAAACGCCCGTAATAAAGACGCTTACTTTCTGTTCTTGATTCAACACATTTCCACTGCAGCGTCCGAGTAAATACTTTTACTTTCTCTTGAACCATAGTAATATGATTTGTCAAATTTTTTGAGTCATTTATTTCTCTTGAAATCTCTTCAATGTTTATTTCTACACCCGCCTTTTTTTAGGAGGTCTGCAGCCATTATGCGGCATAGGGGTTACATCCCTTACGAAACTTAAAAGTATACCGCTTCGACGAATAGCTCGTAATGCTGCATCTCTCCCGAGACCAGGACCTTTTATCATGACTTCTGCTCGTTGCATACCTTGATCCGCTACTGCTCGAATAGCATTTCCTGCTGCGGTTTGAGCAGCAAAAGGCGTCCCTCTTCTTGTACCCCTGAATCCAGAAGTACCGGCGGAGGACCAAGAAATAACCCGACCTCGTACATCTGTAACTGTCACAACGGTGTTGTTGAAACTTGCTTGAACATGGATAACACCCTTTGATATTCGACGTGCACTTTTACGTGAACCCATACGTCCAGTCCTACGTAAACCGCTTCTTGGTATCGATTTTGCCATATTTTACCATTTCAAAAATCTAAGTCAGAAATATATGGATATATCCATTTCATGTCAAAACAGATCCTTTTGGGGATTTGTTCATTGGTTCTTTTAGAGAGTACCTTTTCATTTTCAAAAGATTATCCTTGTCTTTGTTTATGTCGTGGGTTGGGACAAATTACTATAATGCGTCCCCTTCGACGAATCAGTCGGCATTTTTCACAAATTTTACGAACGGAGGCTCTTATTTTCATAATTGTTATTCCTTAACTGAAACTTAATTTTGAATCTACTTCTACTTTCCTTATTGGACGAAAATAAGTTTCTTGGAATTTTGGAACCGTGAATTGGATCTTCATGAAAGGAATGTGGAAAACCGCCTCAGCAGTTGAATCTTTCGTGTGGAGTCTAGAAATTATGCGCCCCTTTTTGAATCATAACGGCTTACGTCAATTTTGATTCTGTCTCCTGGTAGTATATGTATAAATCCGCGTCGGATCTTTCCCGAAACATAACTTAGAATCTGCATTCATTGTATAAATGAACCCAGAACATATCATTGTGAAGTGATTCACTAATTAAACGGTCATGAATCCATTTTTCTTCTTTTTCTTTTATTCCAGGTAAATTCTCCTTGAAGTATCAACTAATGTAGGAACGAATGATATTAGACAACTTGGCTTTTTTTCACAAATAGACAAATAGAAAGTTAAGGATATAATTCGGATAGCAGTATAGTAGAAAAATTACCATATATAGCACAAAATTTCTCCTCCGATTTTTTCTAGTCGAGCTGCTCGGTCTGTCATTATACCCCGAGAAGTTGAGAGAATTACAACCCCCATCCCGTCTAAAATTCTAGGAATTTGTTGATAGTTAGAATAGATTCGTAGACCGGGTCGACTGATTCGTTTTAAATTTAAAAGAGTTTTATATGGTCCTTTCCTATTCCGTCTATGTCGTAGGGTTAAAACCAAAAAAGATTTGTTATTTTCTACAAGTTTCCTTGCGTTTTCGATAAAACCCTCTCGTAAAAGTATTTTAACAATGTGTTCCGTCATGTTAGTAGATACTATTCGAACCGTTCCTTTTTTATCCATGTCAGCATTTCGTATAGAAGTTATTATGTCAGCAAGCGTGTCTTTACTCATGATAAACTAAAATTATTGTTATTTCCGAATTTTGATATAATATATCATAATTAACATTTTCTTTTTTTTTATCAAAATTAAAGAAAATTATTAAAAATGTATGCATTAAGACATAACCTCCTATTTTATATTTTATTTAAATACTATTACTATATTGTGGTCTCATATTATAATACCTCGGGTGCTAATGAAACTATTTTTGTAAAATTTAACTGTCTCAATTCCCTGGCAATCGCGCCAAAAATTCGAGTTCCTTTTGGATTTCCTTCTTGATCAATGACAACTGCAGCATTGTCATCATATCGTATTATCATACCGTTATTACGTTTGAGTTCTTTACAAGTACGTACAATTACAGCTCTGATCACTTCTGATCTTTCTAGAGACGTATTTGGGATAGCTTCCTTGATCACAGCAACAATAACGTCACCAATATGAGCATATTGGCGATTACTAGCTCCTATGATTCGAATACACATCAATTCGCGAGCCCCGCTATTGTCTGCTACATTCAAAAGGGTTTGGGGTTGAATCATATCATTTTTGAATCTGTTTTTTAATATAAAGTAAAGCAAAGGGCGAAGTAAAAAAAAAAGAAAGAAAAAACTTCAATTGTTTTTTTATGCCCAGGCTTTCTTTCCTTTGGTTCTACATTTCTATCCCGAAACAATGAATTGAGTTCTTATAGGCATTTTGGACGCCGCTATTGAAATTGCCTTTCGAGCTACATTTTCGGCTACTCCGCCCATTTCATAAAGTATTCTACCGGGTTTAACAACAGCGACCCAATATTCCGGGGATCCTTTTCCTGAACCCATACGGGTTTCCGTGGGTCTTACTGTAACTGGTTTGTCGGGAAATATACGTACCCATAATTTTCCGCCACGCCGTACGTTTCGTGTCATTGCTCGGCGCCCCGCTTCGATTTGTCTAGATGTAATCCAAGAGGATTCAAGTGCTTGAAGAGCATATCTACCGAAACAAATATGATTACCTCGATAAGATATTCCTTTCATTCTTCCTCTATGTTGTTTACGGAATCTTGTTCTTTTGGGGTTATAGTTGATGGTTCTTTCTCAATTCCATCTCTACTACAGAACTGGACATGAGAGTTTCTTCTCATCCAGCTCCTCGCGAATCAAACGATTCAAAAAGATTTTATCAAGATATACATGTAGTTAATGACTAATATACTGAATCATAGGATTCTTTACAATTTCATCTAATTTATTTATTTGAAATTCTTAATATTGTGTTTAGAGATCTAATTAAACATGTATTCTATGTTATGGATATTTTCTATAACATTTTTTTATAATGAGAACGTTATAAAAAAAAAAAGATTTCTTTTTAATAAAATTTAAATAAAAAAACTTTTAAACCCTCCGCGGGCGAATATTTACTCTTTCAATATCTATTTCAGTTGTAGGGGTTAGTTCACGACCTCTCAAAATAAAGTAATAAGGGAGGAAGTCCCCGGTTTGTTCCGCCATCCTACCCACTGAATTAAATTATTAAGATTCATTTTCAATTTCAATAGAATCTTTTGCATTCAGGGGTTATATCGTTCTCGCTGCTTCTCGATTAATGGTTAGGTCTGAATTCTCCAACGGAGTCCCTTAATTAAATAAAATGAAATTTTTTATTAAGTCAAATTTCTCAGTCTTTATTGGCTTGAGGCTCTTGATTTTTTTGTTCTATCAGTAAATTCATTCATTTAATTATGCATGAATCATTAGTGATGCTTTATTACATTGTGTTTTATGAGATGACTCATCAACCTTACATATTGGAATCATATATCATCGATATTTTGGTTTCTCTTTCTCTCACCCTTCCACTTATCTGTATACTTTTTTCTATTTTGCTGCCCAACTTACAACTTCACAACTCATAATCAGTTGGTTTTTTTGTTTTTATGCAAAAACAAAAAAGGATTTGATTTCAGTTGCTACAATTTACAATGATATGGCCAATATATTGATATTGCCAATATATTCTATCTTGACTGCTTCTTTGGATCCAGATAATACGAAGCAATGAGTTGGTTATTAGTGCTATAGTAATTAGTTCATTTGTGGGTCCGGTCCGTCTTTTTGTTTTGAACCCTCTTAAACTTAAAAAAACCAACGAGTCACACACTAAGCATAGCAATTATATAAAAAAATGAATTGAATTTTTATTCAATCCTATAGAATTGTAAGAATTCCCGTCGTTCGCCCACGGGGATCTTGAACATAAAACGAAAAAAGTTTTTCCTTTTTGTTCTATTTCCATCACTGGGTATAATGTAAAAAAAATGTGTAAAGTCTTATTATTCTTTGTCTACAAATATCCAAATTTTTATTCCTAATACCCCGTATATAGTTCGAACCGTATAGGAACAATAATCAATTTTAGCCCCAATGGTTTGGAGAGGAACCCTACCTTCTCTGATCCATTCGACGCGTGCAATTTCTTTTCCGTCGATACGCCCCGCAATTTGTACTTGAATTCCTTTTGTATTCGCCTGTTCAGTTAATTCAAT